AATTTCCGGGGGCATGCGAGAAACGATAATAAATCTCGTCGTTAATATATTAATTAATAAAGTGGATATGGGTGCTCATCGTTTATTGGTGGGAGGTGAACCTTATGATAAAGAGTGACCCAGATGTAGAAGTATACGCTTTAGGTCAACATATACGTATGTCTGCTCATAAAGCGCGAAGAGTAATTGATCAGATTCGTGGGCGTCCCTACGAGGAAACACTTATGATACTAGAACTCATGCCTTATCGAGCGTGTTATCCCATTTTAAAATTAGTTTATTCTGCAGCAGCAAATGCTAGTCACAATATGGGATTCAACGAAACGGCTTTAATCATTAGTCAAGCCGAAGTTAATGAAGGTACTAGCATGAAAAAGTTAAAACCCCGAGCCCGAGGACGTAGTTATCCGATAAAAAGACCCACCTGTCATATAACTATTGTATTGAAAGATACATCTAAAGAGAAAAACTATTTCATATGGTTAAGAAAATATGGATGGGTATATAAAGATAAGTATAAAGATGTCAGAGAGAGGTATCTATATATGATGGATCATATGCTATATCGTAACAGAATGACGTGGGCTAATAGAGAAATGATATGGCCTTATAGAGATAGCGAGGTGCTATGGGACAAAAAATAAATCCACTCGGTTTCCGACTTGGTACAACCCAAAGTCATCATTCTGTTTGGTTTGCACAACCAAAAAGTTATTCCGAGGGTCTCCAGGAAGATCAAAAAATACAGGATTGTATCAAGAATTATGTACAAAAAAATAGGAAAATATCCTCGGGTGCCGAGGGAATTGCACGCATAAAGATTAAAAAAAGAATCGATCTGATCCAGGTCATAATATATATGGGATTCCCAAAATTGTTCATAGAGGGCAGCCCGCGAGGAATTGAAGAATTACAGAGCAATGCACAAAAAGAATTGAATTCTGTGAACCAAAAACTTAACATTGCTATCACAAGAGTTGAAAAACCGTATGGACAACCTAATATTCTTGCAGAATTTATAGCCGAACAATTAAAGAATAGAGTTTCGTTTCGAAAGGCAATGAAAAAAGCTATTGAATTAACTGAAAAAGCAGATACAAAGGGAATTCAAGTACAAATTGCAGGGCGTATCGACGGAAAGGAAATAGCACGTGTCGAATGGATCAGAGAAGGTAGGGTTCCCCTACAAACCATTCGAGCCAAAATTGATTATTGTTCCTATACAGTTCGAACTATCTATGGGGCATTAGGAATCAAAATTTGGATATTTGCAGACGAGGAATAATGGGCCTTTCGTTGTCTTTCTGTTCCATCCATCCGGCAATTGAATAAAAAATCACAAACTCGTTCATTTTTTTCCGTTCAATCAAAAAAATGAGAATTTTTTCGAATTCTTAATTCTATAGGGTTGAATAACAATTCGATTGACTCCATCTCCATATAATTGCTATGCTTAGTGTGTGACTCGTTGGTTTTTTATTTAGAGTTAGGTTAGGATTAAAAAACAAAGGGCCATCCCCTAGTATGAACTAATAACTATATAACTAATAACCAGCTCATTGCTTCGTATTATCTGGATCCAAGGAACCAGTCGCTATATGATGTATTGATCATATTGTTGTAGCAACTGAAGCATTTTTTTTTACATAAAAGAAAAATCAATCTATAAGGTTGTGAAGCAAAAACAAAGGGATATGGATAAATGGAGGGGTGAGAGAAAGAAAGAAAAAGAATAGCAATGATATATGATTCCAATATGTATGGTCTATGAACTATCTTATAAAAGGCAATGTAATAAAGCATTAATGTATTCGTCCATAATTAATAATTAGATTCGATGAATATGAATACAATTTATACGAAAAATAAAAAAGAATAAAGAGCGCCGAGTCAATAAAGACTGAGAAGATTGATTCAGGAACAAATTTTATTAGGAGCTCCATTGCAGAGTTCGGGCCTAGTCATTAATCGAGAAGCGATGGGAACGACAGAACCTGTGACTGAGGAAGATTCCCTTGAAAACGAATCCTAATGATTCATTGGGTGGGATGGCGGAACGAGCCAAGAACCAATTCATTTATTCTGATAGGTCATGGAACGCCCCTACGAATGAAAGGGATGTTGAAAGAGCAAATATTCGCCCGCGAAAGCCTTACTGGATTGCTAAGTTTTGGGCAATTCAATAAAAATAAATAAAATAAAGGTAAAAATAAATGAAGATTCATTAATTATAAAATGGAATTTCTCATTTTATTTTATTCCTACGTGTACGTGACAGATTATATCTCAAAAAATTCCATGATTCATTATTCATTCAATTCAAAATATATACAATATTATTGAATCGTTTCATTCGCGAGGAGCTGGATGAGAAGAAACTCTCATGTCCAGTTCTGCAGTAGAGATGGCATTGAGAAACAACCATCAACTATAACCCCAAAAGAACCAGATTTCGTAAACAACATAGAGGAAGAATGAAGGGAATATCTTATCGAGGCAA